AAGTATGGCGTGGATCAACCAGAAGAGGTATGCATAAAAGTATTTGCCTCGAGGAGGGATCCGAGAATTCCGTCTGTTTTTTGGGTTTGGAAAAGTGTGGATTTTCAAGAACGGGAATCCTATGATATGTTGGGAATCTCTTATGATAATCATCCGCGTTTGAAACGTATTTTAATGCCTGAAAGTTGGATAGGGTGGCCTTTACGTAAAGATTATATTGCCCCCAATTTTTATGAAATACAAGATGCTCATTGAATGATAAAAACCTCATCTTCACTTCTATAATTCTATCGATTCAAGGCTCTGTTCTCGGTTAAACGGAGGAAGTTAAGTCTTATTTCGATTATGGCTAGGATACCAAACAAGACAATACAATTCGGGATGCATTGGTATTCTCAAATTTGAAAGATAGTTTTTCAGATGATCCACGCTAATAGGATGAACCAAATGAGTTCTGCACCATGAACTTTGTATTGCGCACATCACTTATCCGAACTCTACGCAATTCATGGAATGGAGGAGGAAATGCAAAAAAAGAATTTGCAAAAATACAAGTGAATGAAAGGGTATTGGATTCGATTTGTATCGATATCTGAACTGAATCTTATTTATTCATATCCTTCAACTCCTTTAGACTTTTGAGTCTTTCACAAACTTAATAGAACCCTTCCAATATGTATAAGTAGTAACATTCATTTTGTAAGGAAAGGATAAAGAAAAAAAGAATAGAAAATAGAATCTCATTTTTTAGATACTTTGTCTAATAAAGTCTTTACCCATCTATAAAATCTAAAATAGATGGGGTATATCTCTAAAAACAGAGAGGGCTAATATGTATTATGATCTCGACTCTTAATGAATTTAATGAAAATGTATGTCGATTCATATCAATTACTTTGTAGAATAGAGACTCATATAAATTAATCATGTGTCAGGAACCAGATTTGAACTGGTGACACGAGGATTTTCAGTCCTCTGCTCTACCTGCTGAGCTATCCCGACTAGTCCCGATACTGCTACTGCATCTTCATTTTACTAGATAAGTTGGATATATGTCAATTGAAAGGATATTCGAAAGTCTCGCCCAGTTCCTGTAATTTCTTGGATTATCAAAAGAACACACCTTGGTAAGTTGCAGCGTGATAAGGGAAAAACCTTTACGCTCAGATCAGTTTGTAAAAGAGTAGAGTGAATGGAAAAGATAAGGAATTTTGAAGCGCTAACGAAAAAAAGATAAATAGAAATAAAGGGATAGAATAAATAGTTAGAGAGCCACCGGGGCTCTTTGGGGATAGAGGGACTTGAACCCTCACGATTTCTTAAATCGACGGATTTTCCTCTTACTATAAATTTCATTGTTGCCGATATTGACATGTAGAATGGGACTCTATCTTTGTTCTCGTCCAATGAATCAATTCTTCAAAAGATCTATCAGACTCTGGAGTGCAAGACAATCACCTCCAGTTGTTAGAACAACTTCCATCGAGTCTCTGCACCTATCCTTTGTGATTTTCGCTTTCTGAATCTTTGGTTGTTTTCAGAAAACGGGATTTGGCTCAGGATTGCCCATTTTGATTAATTCCAGGGTTTCTCTGATTTTGAAAGTTCTCACTTAGTAAGTTTCCATACCAAGGCTCAATCTAATTAAGTCCGTAGCGTCTACCAATTTCGCCATATCCCCTTTATCTCACTGTGATGTCCTTCCCTCTTTTCTTTTATTTCGACTGGCATCATTGAATTCATTAGATACTTATCAAAAAGGATTTTATCATTTATGTATCTACAATTCAATAAAAGTGGATATCTACCCTATCTCTATCTGTCCGCCTTCCAATCACTTTTCTATACAATTTAAACTACTTAAACGGTCGATTTTTCGTCCTAAATTCCACCTTTACGAATGAAAGCGGAAGAATGGCTCATTTGTTAGAACTAATCATTCCATCCAATAATTCGACTTTGAAATAGCGATCATAGGGAATAAAATAGAGAAGTATAATAAAACGAATTTCAAATGTCAGTGAAATTCAAAAACGAAAAACAAAAATGAATTGACTAGTTCTTAATTTCCTATTCAATAATCTTAATATATGATTGTGAGAAAGAAATTGAAATTAGATATCCCTAAATTCATCGTTCTATTCTATAAGATTTAAGATTTATTTGAAATTCTATATTGTATTGCTTGTTCTATTCATTTTTAGTATGAATAGCTCAGAATTCAATGAACATTGTATTATAATAGTTAATAACAAGCAAGGATTCTGATAGTTTGTTGAATTCCTAGGCGTGTCGAATTGATCTTATGCCAGCCTACTTAGCTCAGAGGTTAGAGCATCGCATTTGTAATGCGATGGTCATCGGTTCGATTCCGATAGTCGGCTTTTATCTCTTTCTTTTTTTCGACGGTTCATCCTTGATAAGGTCCTTTTGAAATGAAAGAATATTGAAAAAAATATCTTCTGCTTTTGCTAAAAGTCATAGATTTCTTATGTTATAG